CCTTTATGGAATAGGGAAATTTTCGATCCATAACATCTATATTAGCCTCTCGGTTTTAATGGAGTAAAAAAATGTGCTTTTTAGATGATCCCTCTAGATGCTCCCTCTAAATTTCTAAATTAGGGGTTTTATTTTAATAATCTTTCTAGTTACTTCGTTCTCTATTTCTATTTGAAAGAATCCTCAGGAAAATGATTTTGTTTCCAACGATCTAAAATAAGATCTCGATGACTATAGTAAACCAAAGTCATCAATTAATACTTAATTTTAATTTGATTTTGCTCCAATTTTTACTATAAAAAAAAAATGGAAGATTTAGTTACGATTAAAAATAGACTTTTCTATCTTTATCCATAGATCCTTTACTCATACTTATTCAATTAGAAGTTTTAATCCAATTTTTCAAAAATTATGTTTCGTAATCTCATAATCCAATTTTTTTTTTTCAATTTCTAATTGATTCTTCGATCTAAATTACGAGAATGTATATTCTTCCTTGAATTTTTCATTGAGAGGAAAAAGATTAAATTCTTTTATTTAATTTTACGAAATAAAGTTTTTGATCGGAATATGAACCGAAGTAGCCCTTAACTATTAGGATTAATAGAACGAATCACACTTTTACCACTAAACTATACCCGCTACAATGGGATTATTGTCTATAAATAACCCTTTTGTCGAGGAAGAGTATGGAGGATAGGATCCTAAAAGAATCATCATCAAAATTACAGTGTTAATATATTGTATCTCTTCAGGGAACCCAACGAGATTCGAAAAAGGAAGACTCATTAATTGTTAATTGAATTCTATATCATTCGTATAGAATTTGATTCTCTATCATACACGTGGAAATAGTTCTACTTAGAATTTCTTTCAATAAGAACTCGTTTTGTTTTTGAATCAAAAAGAGAATTTTGTTGACCCCAATTGGTTGGAACAAAAAGGTATTGGTGGGTTCGTGTAAATAGAAAGGGACTTTTCGGGCGAAATAAAAAAGGTCTGTGCTTTTCTATTTAGATTTTTCTAAATCGAATTTTTCAATTAGAAATTTTGAATTGATTGTATAAATCAAATCGAGGAAGTTTTCTTAATTTTTTATATCTTATAGCAATCAATATAAAATCAAATATTGATTGCTATAAGATATAAAAAATATTGATTAGTTGATTGGAATATTGAGTTGGAGATATCTTTTTAAACCCCTAACTTTACTTTATTTATCTATTTATCTAATTTATTTAAATGATATTTTTTAGTAGATCTTGATTTTTTTAGGGATTAATTTATTTAGGGATTCATTTAGATCTAAATGAATATTATTTAGGTACGTTTAAAGAATTCTATACTTTCTAGATGAAATATGCTAATTTCATCTAGAAAGTATAGATATAGAATAACTAGAAAATTTTTGTCTTTTATATTTTCATTTCTATATCTATATTTTAAATTTAAATTGAAAACATTTAATCTGTTATATTCTATACACTATACAATATGTTATATATTAATAATTAATATATTTATATGTCATATATATATTAAATTATGTACATTAACCATATAAAAGAAAAAGGAATAGAATTTCCTAAAAATAAAAAATAAATAAATAAAGGAATTTAAAAATAATGAAGAGAGATAAAAAAAGAGAAAAGGAATTTTCCTTTTCAAGTCTTCCTTCTTCTGAAATAGTGGATAAAAATAGTAATTACCCCTTTTTCAATTCGGAGAGGTGGCTGAGTGGACTAAAGCGTCGGATTGCTAATCCGTTGTACGAGTTATTCGTACCGAGGGTTCGAATCCCTCTCTTTCCGGTTGCATTGATTGCTTGATATTTTTTTTATCTTTCAAATTTCTCGAATCTTTTTACTTTGATTTAATAGTTAAATTAAAGATGTAAAAAAGATGAAATTCCGAGAACATGCAAAAATCAAACAAAAAAGTAAGAAAAAATCTTATTGTTATGTTATTCTTCACGTCCAGGATTACGCCCCGGATCATTAGATAAAAATCCGAAGATGAAGAGCGAAACAAAGAATATCACTACTGTATAAACAAAGAGTTTGAGAGTAAGCATTAAAAAATCTCCCATTTTTTTTTTTTAATAAAAGAAAATAGATTCTCTATTTTCTTTTATATTACAAAAAATATTTTCAAACCACACAATGAAGTACTTTTTACACGGCGAAAAGAGTTTTTATAAATAAAAAAGATTTTGAATTTGCATAAGAATCGAATTTTTCATTACAAAAGATTTGCTTTCATATTTACTATTCTATATTGCGGCAGACTCCAATAAAAAAAATCGGCCCTCTCGTTCAATGGACTGGAAAAAAATAAGAATCAGGAAATAGCGTGATCCAGATTTCTTGCGCCTAGACTCTATACAATAAATACAATAACTTCAATGTTTGAATTTGAATTGCTAAAATTTTTTTTTTCTCGAATAAATTGAAGACAATCTGAAAGATCTTATCGAAAACTTACAGCAGCTTGCCAAACAAAGGCTAATAGAAAAAAGAATACAGGGATTACTGGCATAAAATCTATGATTGGATTCAAAAAAGCATAGGCTTCGGGCAATTTTGTGAAGAAAAGGCTGCTTGAATAAAGGGCAGAATTAAAACAGATACAAATAAAACTAAAAATATTAAGCATAACAACTATTTTGTTTTTAAAGATAATTGGATTTTTACTGAGTTATTAATTATGAATATTTCATATTTTTTTGATAACAAAATTTCCGAAAAAAAAAATAAGATTCAAAGTAAAGTAAGGTAGACAAAAAATCCGTCTTTAAACTTATCCAATCTAAAATCTTTTCATTTTCAAATAAAAAAAACAACAAAAAAGAATAGAATAAATCCTATTTTCCTACAATATCTTAATTGAATTATATATTATGATCAATAAATGGATCTTAATTCTATATCTACACATATGAAAATCCGAATAAGAAACTTAATCTATTTTCTAGCGATTTCGGTGGAAATTGACGAAAAATCAATATAAATATTAGTTTTTATTAGTATTGAATAAAAACCTAAATGGGGCGTAGCCAAGTGGTAAGGCAACGGGTTTTGGTCCCGCTATTCGGAGGTTCGAATCCTTCCGTCCCAGAGCATACCTAGAATATTAAATAAAAATTGTTTTTGTTTTTTTGAACAACCTTGAGTTTTTTGATTATTGCATTTTTGATTTAAGAGTGAAATTCTTGTTTCTTTTTTTTTTTAATGACTTCTTTAGGTATAAAATTTTTTTCTTATGACGATAACCCGGTCTTAGTTTTATTCCTAATACGAATATTAGAATTGTATATCAAATAATATTGATAAATATCAATAAAATATTCATGCAATAGATCATACAATACAATAGATCGTACAATAAAATAGGGTATTTGAAATGAATTTTTTCTGATACTGTTTCATTTTCAGAAAGTATCCAAGAGAAGTTCAAAATTGAGATTACTATCTATGTACCGGTTCAACCAATGACTATTCGCGATTCCATAATAGAATAATCAATTACATACCGGTTCAAAACAAAATTCACGGAATATTATGATAAAACTTCGTTTGAAGCGATGTGGTAGAAAGCAACGTGTGACTTGAAGGACATGATTGGCTGTGGATTTGTCTATCCAACCTATTTTATATTTATAGTATAACGAAATGAAGGTGCTCTTGGCTCGACATCATTTGTTCTGTTAGACTAGAACTCTCATTTCTTGTTGATTTGTAATGGAAATAGTACATGATGGGGCTCGCGTAGAAAGTTTTGATTTTTTCTCTAAGGTAAGAATCTACGGTTAGTGCCAATCAATAAGGTAGAACAACTTCGTAAGTATCTTTTCTATATTCTATAGAAAATTTAAGAATTGAAAGAGTCTAATTTGAACAAGTTTCAAATCCACGACACGAAAGAAAAATTGTAGGAATTGAGCACATTCTTTTGATCAAAAAAAGTCTATGACGCGGGAATCAATCATTAGCATTAGTCCGGTTCTTAAATAGAAAAGAAAGAAATCACAAAACAAAAAGGGGTATGTTGCTGCCATTTTGAAAGGATTAAAGATCCACAAGGAATGTCTAAACCTAATGATTCATGGCAAAGATAAAGTATGCTGGAACAAGTCAATACCGCTGTTCAATTGTATCAACAATTAGACTGAAGAATAAAAATAGATTCTATAGATTCTAAAGAAGCCAACAAACAAAAAGAAAGGGAATTAGAGATCACTTAATAAATAAAATGGCCTAAGGAGTTGTCTTGGAGCTATTTGAAAGTTATCTAATTTGAGTTAGGGAGTTCGAATGATTTTGTTTTCTTTTTTGTCAAACAAAAATAAGAATAAAAAAGATGGAAATAATAGTCTAATTGATTTGATGATTTGAAGAATCTTTTTTTTATTTTCATTCTATACTTTTATACTTAGACAGAACTTCAAATCGGTTTTCTCGAGCCGTACGAGGAGAAAACTTCTTATACGTTTCCCGGGGCCTTTTATCTAGTTCTATCAAAACGAACCATTTATCGAATCGTTGCAATTGATGTTCGATCCCGAGGGGAGGGGCGAGATCTTCAGAAAGTGGGTTTTTATGATCCGATAAAAAATAAAATCTATTCAAATATTAATATTCCTGCTATTTTATGTTTCTTTGAAAAAGATGTTCAACCTACAGGAACTGTTCAGGATATTTAAAAGACAGCGCGGATTTTTCCGGAAACAAAATTTCGCCTTAATTAAATGAAAATGAAAGGGAATTTACTTAATGAAATGAAAAACGAAGGTTGTCGTTAATATAATTTGTATACATATATGCTTTAATAGAATTTTTCTCCACTATCCCCCTCTTTTTTTCTATTCTACTCTAATGTAGACTGATTGATTTTTTTCTTTTTATTGAAATTCAATTCTATTCTTTTCTTTGTTGTGTATTTTCCCTTTTCAACATATTTCTATTGACAACAGTGTATCACCTAAATATAATCCAATTTGAGTAACGATATTTTTTGTGCGACTTTTTTATCGTTGTTTTTCTTCATTCAAATCATAAAATTGTTTGATTTGTTATGAGAGATAGAAAATCATTTTTGATGTATAGAAAAAAATAGAAAGATATAGAAAGATAAAGTGTGTTATTTAAAATCTTTAAATCAAAAGTATTGTTATATAGAATTGAATAATCTCTAATCTATAGAAAAAAGAAAATTTTTTTCTTTTTCTATGATATAAAAAGTTTTTCGAAAAATAAAAATAAATAGGTTGTCTAGAATTTTTTTTTCTTTCTATTTTCATTCGATCTGCTCTTTTCTTTTATGTTGTTCATAATCCCTTAGAAATTTTTTTATTTCATTTTGTGTTCATTTTTTAGGTAGTTTAATGTTTTGAGTGTAGCGTGCGACTAAATTTCTTTATTTTATTTTTTTTCTTTTTTTTATTCCGATTGTATCAACATAAACTCGTTTTTTTAGGGTTGCTAACTCAACGGTAGAGTACTCGGCTTTTAAGTGCGGCTAATGTCTTTTACACATTTGTATGAAAAAAAGATTCGTCAATACCATTGGTATAGTTTGTAAGACTACGACTGATCCTGAAAGGAATAAATGGAAAAAACAGCATGTCGTATCAATAAGGAATTCTGATACTGTTTCATTTTCCAAAATGGGTTCCAAACCCTTGTTTGAATTATGGGGCGGAAGATAAACAAATGAATTCTAAATTGGGTCGATTGAGTAAATGGATAGAGCTTTAGGCTTCAATTAAAATGAATTAGAGGGAAATAAAAAAGCAACGAGCTTCTTTTCTTAATTTGAATAATTATCCAATCTAATTGTACGTTAAAAATATATTAGTAAGTACCCAATGCGGGAAAGGTAAAGGCTTTTTCATGAGCATATTTTCGATTTTTTTAATGAATCCTAACTATTATCTATTCTCCACTAGGAGGAGGATGAATATGTAGAAGAAAGAGTATATTGATAAATTTTTCCAAAATCACAAGAGCGATTGACTTGAAAAAGTAAAGGATTTCTAATTCTATTTTTATATTTTATATTTTAATGAACATAAATCAATTTGGTGCAAAAAAAAAAGAGACGATAGAAAATCCGTTGAAGAGTTTCCCCGATTTCGAGGTACCCATTCTTTTCTTATTATCTTACTTTGTTTTTACTCTATCGCACTATGTATTATTGAATACCCAAAAATCCCGTATCCTTGCTTTAATCAAATCGACTTCAAAAAATGGGGGAACAGGAATATCAAAGATATTTAGAACTAGATCGATCTCGAAAAAATGACTTCCTATACTCACTTATCTTTCAGGAGTATATTTATACACTTGCTCATGATCATGGTTTAAATAGAAATAGATCCATTTTATTGGAAACTGTAGGTTATGACAATCAATTTAGTTTCCTAATTGTAAAACGGTTAATTATTCGAATGTATCAACAGAATCATTTGATTATTTCTGCTAATGAGTCTAACAAAAATCGATTTTTTAGATCCAACACTAAGTTGTATTATCAAATAATATCGGAGGGGTTTGCAATTATTGTAGAAATTCCATTTTCCCTACGATTCGAACCTTCTTTAGAAAATTCAGAAATAGTCAAATTTCATAATTTACGATCAATTCATTCAATATTTCCCTTTTGCGAGGATAAATTTCCACATTTAAATTATGTGTCAGATGGTTTAATACCTTATCCCATTCATCTAGAAAAATTAGTTCAAACAATTCGCTACTGGATGAAGGATCCTTCTTTTTTGCATTTATTAAGACTCTTTCTTCATGAGTATTGGAGTTGGAACAGTCCCCTTTTTCCAACAAAGGAAAAAACTTTTTCCAACAAAGGAAAAAGACATTTAAGATTATTTGTATTTTTATATAATTCCTATGTATATGAATACGAATCCATTTTCTTTTTTTTTCGTATCCAATCCTTTCATTTACGATCAACATTTTTTCAAGTTCTTATTGAACGAATATATTTTTATGTAAAAGTGGATAATTTTACTGAAGTTTTTGCTAATGATTTTCAAACTACCCTACAGTTGTTCAAGGATCCTAACATGCATTATGTTAGATATCAAGGAAAATGCATTTTTGCTTCAAAGGGTACGCCTCTTTTGATAAAAAAATGGAAATATTACTTTATTAATTTATGTCAATGTCATTTTTATGTGTGGTTTCAACCCGAACAGATTTATAGAAACCCATTATCTAAGCATTTTCTGGACTTTGTGGCTTATTTTTCAAGTGTCCAACGAAATCCTTCAGTGGTACGAAGTCAAATGCTACAAACTTCATTTCTAATAGATAATACTATGAAGAAACTCGATACAATAGTACCAATTATTGCTTTGATTGGATCATTGTCAAAAATGACATTTTGTAATGCAGTAGGATATCCCCTTAGTAAATCGACCTGGGCTGATTCATTGAATTCGCATATTCTTGACCGATTCGTGCGTATATGTAGAAATCTTTC